TTTAGAACTTAAGTCTTTTTTTTTCGCTTTTCTTGTTTGTTTAGGTTTGTAACGAATTGACTAATAGAAGGGAAAAGACAATCTGATGATGCTTCATCAGATGCTTGATTGTACAAGGAAGACGCAAGGTAGGTTATAGAAAAAAACAAGGAAACGGATGATAAATAAAGGAATTTTGGGTTGATTGGGTCAGGAATCCAAATCAAATTTGGATTCGGTATGGATCAAATAACTTTCTATGTTATAATATTATACTATTATACTATTCAAGTCTCGACGACAAAGTTATTTGATAGATCAGGTATTGTTATTCATGATATTGATCTGATTCAAGACCATCGAAAGGTAATTCATTCATTGAATTTACAGACGAAAGGTTTATCATCTATCTATTAGGGGATTAAATCCCGAGTTATTGTGAAGTAAAAAACCGATGAGATTATGGAAGTAAATATTCTTGCATTTATCGCTACTGCACTATTCATTCTAGTTCCTACTGCTTTTCTACTTATCATTTACGTAAAAACAGTCAGTCAAAATGATTCATTCCGTTGAATTTTCAAATTCAATGGAATGAAATTTTCCTTCTTATTTTATTTTTTATCAAAAATTGACGAAGTCAAATGAAAAGGGTTTCCATTTCGCGCCTTAACTAAAATGAAATGAGCGGACTATAATCGTCAATATTCTATGAATTTGATAGTATGGTAAGAAAGAAATAGATGAATCTTTCTTTCTACCATACTATCTACCTCTCAGTCTATATCTATTTCTTAGTCTATAAATTAATCTAGAATAAAGTCAATTTCTCTAGATCAATCTACACTATTGTCTTTATATATGTGTATATGAATTCCATATATTTATATTTATTTGTCTGAAATTGACATAACACCCAATTTGCTACATCTATTTGTTCCAATCATCTGAATCCCTTTCTTTTCGAAATACAGGGGACGAAATATCTCTTTGATTGAAAGAGTATGCTTCATAGATTCCTCTATTGGAATTCAATGGGATTCGAAATTCAGATATTTTTTTTAATAGTTCAAAATTAATAGTTCCAAACGAGTTTGAGAACCATCTATAAAAAAATGGATACGGTTTGATTCCTCAACTCAATTAAATTAGTAGTACTTTTAGAGCCCACTTCTTCCCCACACTACGAGTGAAAGGGAAAATGTAAAGACTACCATTAAAGCAGCCCAAGCGAGACTTACTATATCCATGTGAATTATGTCCCCTATCTCTAGAAATACAAAGGAATTCTTCCATTATTCCTCACTAATAATAATGGAATTAATGGCGCAGAGTCAAAAAGGGATTCTGGCCGAACACTATTGAGAAACCAAAAAAAAATCGATTCTGATTTCGAATCGGGAAAGATTAACCACAAGCAAGATACGTAGTAACATCCCAAGTAAATGGGAACATGTAGGAATAGGAATCAAATAAAAAATAAGAAGTCCTATTCTTTTTTTATTTTGTTGATTTTCGTAAGGAAAAACAGAAAGGGATAAATCCCCAAATTGGATCTAATCCGTACCCCCTTCCCCTTCCAATTATCTATGTGAAAGAGCGATGCTTGACGAGTGCTTTAAGAAAAGCAATTCTTTCTTTTTGCCCCCTTTTCTATAAAAGTCAATTATCCATCCCATCAAATATTGATTGGATACCTGAGCACTCAGAGATTCTCGCGAGTCCGTGGTAGATAAAATACCTTCTGACCCTTTCAAATCAAAAATTCTTAATTGAATCCGATTTTCTATCAGGCTCTACAATCTGATTCAAGATCCATTCATTAGATACTCCCTTAGTGATAGAAGAAAATCGTGACGTCTTGATAGCCCCTATGCCAGTCCATTCGACTATTTCCTTATGATTAGAATCAAACAAAGTATCAACATTCCTCTGCTTCTCACGGGTAATCATTCTGCGAGTTATATCAGCAGAACAGAAGAGAAGAGAAGAAGAGATTTCGAGGTTTTTTGTTTGTTGATGAGGCGACACCCGGATTTGAACTGGGGAAAAAGGATTTGCAGTCCCCCGCCTTACCGCTCGGCCATGCCGCCAAAATGATACAAAATAGATGAGAAAATTTGTCCGGATTACTGAATTTTTATTGTCCTTGTATTTTGACTCCTGTTTTCCTTAATACTTTTCTCCGAAAATAAACACCCTTTTTGCGTTTTTGTATTTAATCCATCCCTTCGATTGATCATATAGTATCTGAAACATTTGATTTCTCAATAGAAAAAGCGAGAGAATTAGCATTGTGGATTTTCAGCCGATAAATTGGAACCATTAACTATTGCCTGCTTACTTCGAATTCAGCAACGATTCTGGGATTTGAATCTAAAAATTGTGTTTTCCTAATGACATAAGAAAATACAAATTGAGACAGAACTAATCAGTATTGATTTTTTCAATCAAAAAAACCTTCTCGATTTCAATTATAACAAAACATATGAGTATATGTAAACCCCAGAATATAAATTGT